AACCCATGAACAATATGAGTCCGAAGCTTCTTTCGTAACTCCCGGAATTTCTTCGTAGTGACTCCGTTCCATGCCTCATTTCATAGGGAAGCCCAAAGTGGCTCTATTTCATTCTATTTCACTTCCTAGCACTTCCTATCATTTAATATCCATCCCTTTGGTCTTATTTACATAAGAGATGTCATTTATAGTCTATCTCTTTCTATATATGGAAAGTCAAGAAATTCTCATCGAAACATCGAGAAATTGTGCATATAGAAAACTCTAAAGAAAGAAAAAAAGGAGACCCATGCCATGATTTTCAAATCTTTTCTACCTTTTCTACTTAGTAGTCTAAGTTTCTCGATGAGGATAATTAATTCGGTCGTTGTGGTCGGACTCTATTATGGATTTCTGACCACATTCTCCATAGGTCCCTCTTAGATCTTCTTTCTCCAATCTTGGATTAGGGAAGAAGGAGATATTCGCGACTACTGGCGGTTTCATTATGGGGCAGCTCATGATCTTCATATCGATCTATTATCCACCTCTGCATCTATTCTTTCTTAGCTAAACGGGTGGAAGATCCATCCAATTTGGTTATATCATGGACTCGAAAAGCGGATCTGAATGTGACTGAAATGCACGATCTTCACAGGTATCACTTTTCACGATACCTAAAAGATGGAATAGCGATTTTCGAACCATTTCCTATACGAGAATGGTTTCCATTACTTTGAGAAATGGATTCTATATCAAACTATAGCTATTGCATTAAAGAAGAAAAGAAACTAATAGAAGTCGAAGACGCGGAATGGTAGTGAATAGAGAGAAAGATTCTTCTGATTTTCTTGTTCCTGAAAATATTCTATCTATCTCCTAGACGCCGTAGAGAATTGAGAATTTTCATGTCTTTCAATTCTCGTACTCGTAATTGGAAAGTTACGGAAGGAGGTCCATCATTTTGCAATGAAAACAACATAAAAAACTCTGGACAATTTCGAAATCAGGCCAAGCGTCTTAATACATATGCAAAAAAATTCATTATTGGCCCACCATTGATTAGAAGATTTAGCTTGTATGAATCGCTATTGGTTTGATACGAATAATGGCAGTCGTTTCAGTATGTTAAGGATACAGATGTATCCACAATTCATTTAGAGTTACTTAATAGCCTATTTCTTATACCATATCTCTATCCCGTGAAATTCTCGAGCCGAAAGATGGATGCATATGCTGTGTTTCATTTTGCTAAACGATATCAATTAAATGGTGTATCAATTCCATAAATTGGATATAGCAATAAATAAATCAGCAAAATTCTTTTATTTTAGATAGAAGAAATGTTTCTTCTATCTAAAATAAAAGAATGTACCCTTCTATCCAAATCCAATTTGCATCGATAAAATAAATCCAAATTCCAGTAGTGGATGAATAATTGCAAATTTTTGTGTGTACGAGATTAGAATAACTTCAAAATAACTGACATAATTTTTTATTTTTCCTGATCAGAAAAATACATGAAAAAGAAAGGAGGTAGAAAAATTTTGGGATTTATGGTTAAAGAAGAAAAAGAAGAAAACAGGGGTTCTGTTGAATTTCAAGTATTCAGTTTCACCAATAAGATACGGAGACTTGCTTCACATTTGGAATTACACAAAAAAGATTTTTCATCGGAAAGAGGTCTACGAAGACTTTTGGGAAAACGTCAACGTTTGCTGGCTTATTTGGCAAAGAAAAATAGAGTACGTTATAAGAAATTAATCAGTCAGTTGGATATTCGGGAGAAGTAATTTAATCGTTCGAATTTTTTTCTTATTTTATTAGTAGTCTTATAGTAGTCTTAGATTTTTCATTTTGATGAGCCTCGTTTTGAGGAATTCATGGAATAATCCATTTTCATGGAATAATGAATTAAGGAAGAAAGGATATGAGTCTACCGCTTACAAGAAAAGATCTCATGATAGTCAATATGGGCCCTCAGCACCCATCAATGCATGGTGTTCTTCGACTGATCGTTACTCTCGATGGTGAAGATGTTATTGATTGTGAACCCATATTAGGCTATTTACACAGAGGAATGGAAAAAATCGCGGAAAACCGAACTATTATACAATACTTACCTTATGTAACACGATGGGATTATTTAGCTACTATGTTTACAGAAGCAATAACGGTAAATGCACCAGAATTCTTGGAGAATATTCAAATACCCCAAAGAGCCAGCTATATTAGGGTAATTATGTTAGAGTTGAGCCGTATAGCTTCTCACTTGTTATGGCTTGGACCTTTTATGGCGGATCTAGGCGCACAGACCCCTTTTTTCTATATTTTTAGAGAGAGAGAATTGATATATGATCTATTTGAAGCTGCTACAGGTATGCGAATGATGCATAATTACTTTCGCATCGGAGGGGTAGCCGCCGATCTACCTTATGGATGGGTCGATAAATGTTTAGATTTCTGTGATTATTTTTTACGAGGAGTTGTTGAATATCAACAACTTATTACACGGAATCCCGTTTTTTTAGAACGAGTTGAAGGAGTCGGTTTTATTAGCGGAGAAGAAGCAGTAAATTGGGGCTTATCGGGACCGATGTTACGAGCTTCTGGAATACAATGGGATCTTCGTAAAGTTGATCCTTATGAGTCTTACAACCAATTCGATTGGAAAGTCCAATGGCAAAAAGAAGGGGATTCATTAGCTCGCTATTTAGTACGAATGGGTGAAATGAGGGAATCCATCAAAATTATTCAACAGGCTGTAGAGAAAATTCCTGGAGGCCCTTATGAGAATTTAGAAGTCCGACGCTTTAAGAAAACAAAGAATTCCGAATGGAATGATTTTGAATATCGATTTCTTGGTAAAAAACCTTCGCCCAATTTTGAATTGTCAAAGCAAGAGCTTTATGTAAGAGTGGAAGCTCCAAAAGGTGAATTAGGAATTTATCTGGTAGGAGATGATAGTCTTTTCCCCTGGAGATGGAAAATTCGTCCACCCGGTTTTATTAATTTGCAAATTCTTCCTCAACTAGTTAAAAAAATGAAATTGGCTGATATCATGACGATATTAGGTAGTATAGATATCATTATGGGGGAAGTTGATCGTTGAAATGATAATAGATAGGGTAGAGATAGAAACTATCAATTCTTTTTCGAAATCGGAATTATTAAAAGAAGTCTATGGACTGATATGGATTCTACCCATTTTGACCCTCCTACTGGGAATCACAATAGAAGTACTCGTAATTGTGTGGTTAGAAAGAGAAATATCCGCATCGATACAACAACGTATTGGTCCTGAATATGCTGGCCCCCTGGGACTGCTTCAAGCTATAGCCGATGGAACTAAGCTACTTTTTAAGGAGGATATCCTGCCATCCCGAGGAGATATTCCTTTATTTAGCATTGGACCTTCTATAGCAGTCATATCAATTTTATTAAGTTTTTTAGTTATCCCTTTGGGATATCGTTTTGTTTTAGCCGATCTTAGTATTGGTGTTTTTTTATGGATTGCCATTTCAAGTATTGCTCCTATTGGTCTTCTTATGGCAGGATATAGCTCAAATAATAAATATTCTTTTTCAGGCGGTCTACGAGCTGCTGCTCAATCTATTAGTTATGAAATACCATTAACTTTTTGTGTGCTAGCAATATCTCTACGTGTGATTCGTTAAAATAGGATCTTTTTCCTCCAAAATCCATTGAATATTTATCTTCCTTTTCTTATTCTCGGGTTGGTAAGTTAAACTAGATAGCTATATGAGTGAAACAAAACAACTTATTAATTTGTAGTAAAAAGAAAAAATCTCATTTCCTACGTACAAGAAAAAAGTTGAAGTAAACATAAGTAGTGTAAACTCTTTACCCCAAGGTTGAGATTTTTTGATTAGTCATCATATCTTGAAGCGGGCAAGAATAAAGGATTCGCGATATGGAATTCCATTACTAGAATATTCCGAGTTATTACTATAACTTATAATCATAAGGGGAATCCATCAAAAATTAGTGAGGGGTTAGGAACACTAAAGTACATAAAGGATTAGTAATGAGGGAATCTAAGACATTAGAGATTTTTCCTCATAAAAGGAATCATAATAAGGACTTGAAATTGGTGGAAATGATCAAGTAGTACTTCTTCGGATTCCGATCCAGAGTATGTTCCCTTTCACTTGTTAAAGAAATGGCTATCAAGAACGAATTAATCCTTTATTCCTTTTTTCTTTTTAAGTACCCTTCCCCGGGGAAAGAAGAATAGGACAAAAGATATGGAATGCAATACAAAAAAAAGATATTTATTTATTTTTTCCTTCCTCTATTCATATTAATACAGAATTCCTCATGAATTAATGCCTAATTCTTTTCATTTATTAATTGCTATAACGAGTGTTTTATTCCAAGATTAAGTTATTACTGAACAAAGAAAAATTTTCATTATATTATAAAGGACGAGATCAATTCGGAAGCGCTTTTTCTTATTCTAGCAGACGGAATTCCTTTGGTCTAATTTAGGACTTTCCAATCGATTTTATCTTACCTAATTCTATCTATGCCCAGGGGGATAATACCGAAACGAAACAACCCTTTCCTTTTTTCTGATCATAGAGAAGCCGTATGAAGCTAAGGTTTCATGTACGGTTTTGGAATAGCGGTGGGAACTGTGATGTTATCATCGACTATGATTATCTAACAGTTCAAGTACAGTTGATATAGTTGAAGCACAGTCAAAATATGGTTTTTTTGGATGGAATCTTTGGCGTCAGCCTATAGGTTTTCTGGTTTTTCTAATTTCTTCTTTGGCAGAATGTGAAAGATTACCCTTTGATTTACCAGAAGCAGAGGAAGAATTAGTAGCAGGTTATCAAACCGAATATTCCGGTATCAAATATGGTTTATTTTATCTTGTTTCTTACCTAAATTTATTAGTTTCCTCTTTATTTGTAACAGTTCTCTACTTAGGCGGGTGGAATTTCTCTATTCCCTATATATCCTTTTTTGAATTTTTCCAAATGAATAAAATGGTTGGAATTTTGGAAATGACAATGGGTATCTTTATTACATTAACTAAAGCTTATTTATTTCTCTTCATTTCTATCACAATAAGATGGACTTTACCCAGGATGAGAATGGATCAGTTATTAAATCTTGGATGGAAATTTCTTTTACCTATTTCCCTGGGCAATCTCTTATTAACAACTTCTTCCCAACTTGTTTCACTATAAATAAGATAATACAATAACAGTAAGAATATTTTCAACACAAAAGTTCTCTCAAACAAGAGAAAGAAACATATCTTTTTCATAGATATTTAGAATATGTTCCCTATGGTAACTGGGTTCATGAGTTATGGTCAACAAACAATACGCGCTGCAAGGTACATTGGTCAAAGTTTCATAATTACCTTATCCCACACAAATCGTTTACCTATAACGATTCACTACCCTTATGAAAAATCAATTACATCGGAGCGTTTCCGGGGGCGAATCCACTTTGAATTTGATAAATGTATTGCTTGTGAAGTATGTGTTCGCGTATGCCCGATAGATCTACCCCTTGTGGATTGGAGATTTGAAAAGGATATTAAAAGGAAACAATTGCTTAATTATAGTATTGATTTCGGAGTTTGTATATTTTGTGGTAATTGTGTTGAGTACTGTCCGACAAGCTGTTTATCAATGACTGAAGAATATGAACTTTCTACTTATGATCGTCATGAATTGAATTACAATCAAATTGCTTTGAGTCGGTTACCAATCTCCATAATGGGAGATTACACAATTCAAACAATTAGGAATTCGACTCAAAGTAAAATAGACGAAGAAAAATCTTGGAATTCAAGAACGGTTACTAATTATTAGTTACTAGGATTTATCTTTTTTGTTAGAAAAATCCAATAGTTTTTTATTAACTATAAAGAAAAACGAATAACTACTGCTTATTGCAAATTATTCCTGATTTAAAATGAGAGTAGATTTTCGTGATGTCATTTCTAACTATACAACTTATATACAAAAAAATATCCTAATCCCTTTTTCCTTCCTTGAATCTTTTAGTTTTAGTCAGTTCATGAAAAATTTTATACTATTAATTTCTTCTTATCCATAATGGATTTACCTGGACCAATACATGAGATTCTTGTGCTATTTGGGGGATTTGTTCTTCTACTAGGAGGTCTAGGAGTAGTATTACTTACCAACCCAATTTATTCTGCCTTTTCGCTGGGATTAGTTCTTGTTTGTATATCCTTATTCTATATTTTATTGAATTCCTACTTTGTAGCTGTCGCACAACTTCTTATTTATGTGGGAGCTATAAATGTTTTGATCATATTTGCCGTAATGTTCGTAAATGGCTCAGAATGGTCTAAAAATAAGAATTATTGGACTATTGGAGATGGGTTCACTTCACTCGTTTGTATAACTATTCTTTTTTCACTAATGACTACTATCCCAGATACGTCATGGTATGGAATTCTTTGGACTACAAGATCAAACCAAATAGTAGAACAGGGTCTCATAAATAACGTTCAACAAATTGGGATTCATTTAGCAACTGATTTTTATCTTCCGTTTGAACTCATTTCCATAATTCTTCTAGTTTCTTTAATAGGTGCAATTACTATGGCTCGGCAATAAGAAATACTTAGAATTAGTCAAAATTCTTAGAATTTCAAATCTAAAATAAATAACTAAAGAATCACAATTTTGATTTAGTAAAACCCATCTACTGCCAACAAATACCTTCTTTTCTCTTTTGTTGTGTAACTGTTCTATTCTAATTAATGGAATCGGTTCAATTCTTGTCCTCATATTGAAATGAATCGAGATTGATAAGGAGTTAGTTAATGATGTTTGAGCATGTACTTTTTTTTAGTGTCTATTTATTTTCGATTGGTATCTATGGATTGATCACAAGCCGAAACATGGTTAGAGCTCTAATATGTCTTGAACTTATACTGAATTCAATTAATCTAAATCTCGTAACATTTTCTGATCTATTTGATAGTCGCCAATTAAAAGGAGACATTTTCGCAATTTTTGTTATAGCCCTTGCGGCTGCTGAAGCAGCTATTGGACTATCCATTCTTTCTTCCATCCATCGTAACAAGAAATCAACTCGTATCAATCAATCTAATTTTTTGAATAATTAGACATAAAATCCTCTAAACAAAGGCGCACATATAATAATAATATCAAATATTAAGATGAATAGAAATCTAATACTATTTTCTTCTATTTTCTTATTATTTTATTATTTTATAATATCTATTTTTTGATTAGGTTATTACATAGTATTCTTTTTTACTTATTGAATTTTTGCAATTCATTGATATTGCAATTTGAATATTGCAATAATTTATATTGAAAAGACGATAGCCAATAAATTGGCTAATTCGAATTCGTATGTACAATTCGTATAATTATGATTGTTGAAGCCAAAAATTCAAGTCTCTTGGCTCTTTTCACGCTTTCTCACAAACGGATTAAGAAATATATTGCATTATTTTATTTATTTATTTTTTATTTATTTATTTGTTGAAGTTTGGATAAACCATTGCTTCGTCTGGTGTCTACAATACATATGACTCATATAGTACTAATTTCATTTTTACCAGATCGAAAATTTTTATGTTGAAAAGGAAAATTTATAGATCCAATGTCACATTCCGTAAAAATTTATGATACATGTATAGGATGCACTCAATGTGTACGAGCTTGTCCAACAGATGTATTAGAAATGATACCCTGGGATGGGTGTAAAGCCAAGCAAATTGCTTCCGCGCCGAGAACCGAAGATTGTGTGGGTTGTAAGAGATGTGAATCTGCCTGCCCAACAGATTTTTTAAGTGTCCGCGTTTATTTAGGGCCTGAAACAACCCGCAGCATGGCTCTATCTTATTGATACGTTACAAAAAACTCCACTTGAATCGTCTGATTCCTCTTTACCGAGGAAGCCTGTGCTCGCTTATTTCGAGCACGGGCTTTTCTGGTCAAAACGTATCTTCTCTTTATCACTTTATCATGAGTTATTTTCCTTGGTTAACAATACTTGTTGTTTTGCCGATATTTGCAGGTTCATTAATTTTCTTTTTACCTCATAGGGGAAACAAAATCGTTAGGTGGTATACTATATCTATTTGTTTATTAGAATTCCTTCTAATGACTTATGCATTCTGTTATCATTTCCAATTGGAGGATCCCTTAATCCAATTAAAGGAGGATTCTAAATGGATAGATGTCTTTGATTTCCACTGGAGATTGGGAATCGATGGACTTTCATTAGGATCTATTTTATTGACAGGATTTATCACTACTTTAGCTACTTTAGCAGCTTGGCCAGTTACCCGGAATTCGCGATTATTCTATTTCCTGATGCTAGCAATGTATAGTGGTCAAATAGGATTATTTTCTTCGCGAGACCTTTTACTTTTTTTTATCATGTGGGAGTTAGAATTAATTCCTGTTTACTTACTTTTATCCATGTGGGGGGGAAAGAGGCGTCTGTATTCAGCTACAAAATTTATTTTGTATACTGCAGGCGGTTCCATTTTTTTCTTAATCGGAGTTCTAGGTATGGGCTTATATGGTTCCAACGAACCAAGATTAGATTTGGAAAGATTAATTAATCGATCATACCCTGCAACATTGGAAATACTATTTTATTTTGGCTTCCTTATTGCTTATGCTGTCAAATTGCCGATTATACCCCTACATACGTGGTTACCAGATACCCATGGGGAAGCGCATTACAGTACATGTATGCTTTTAGCGGGAATCCTATTAAAGATGGGAGCATACGGATTGATTCGGATCAATATGGAATTGTTACCTCATGCTCATTATCTATTTTCCCCCTGGTTGGTAATAATAGGAGCGATGCAAATAATCTATGCAGCTTCAACTTCTCTTGGTCAACGAAATTTAAAAAAAAGAATAGCCTACTCCTCCGTATCTCACATGGGTTTCATAATTATAGGAATTGGTTCCATAACCAACATTGGACTCAATGGAGCTATTTTACAAATACTATCCCATGGATTTATTGGTGCTACACTTTTTTTCTTGGCGGGAACGGCTTGTGATAGAATGCGTCTTGTTTATCTCGAAGAACTGGGGGGGATATCTATCCCAATGCCGAAAATTTTTACCATGTTTAGTAGCTTTTCAATGGCTTCTCTTGCCTTACCAGGAATGAGCGGTTTTGTTGCAGAATTAGTAGTATTTTTTGGACTAATTACTAGTCCAAAATTTCTGTTAATACCAAAAATGCTAATTACTTTTGTAATGGCAATTGGAATGATATTAACTCCTATTTTTTTATTATCTATGTTACGCCAGATGTTCTATGGATACAAGCTATTTCATGTTCCAAACGCAAATTTGGTGGATTCTGGACCACGAGAACTCTTTCTTTTAATCTGTATCTTTTTACCAGTAATAGGAATTGGTATTTATCCAGATTTTGTTCTCTCGCTATCGGTTGACAAGGTAGAGGCTCTCTTATCCAATTATTATCCTAAATAATTTTTTTTTACTAGTCCGCTCTATATTCCATAGTGGAAAAACCAAATAATTCAGAAAAAAGTAAAAAAGTCTAATTAGATCTATCTCGAATTTTTGAGAACCCTTTGAGAAGGCGTTCAAGGGTTCTCAAATCAAACAAAAATGGAAAAACTTTCATTTCACGAAGGTTTTATGTTATGTAATCATTTAGATGGTAATGTAAATGCACCATAACTATGTAAACCTATTCCTAATAGATTGATACCAAAATAGCAGATCCAAATTATAAGAAATCCTATCGAAGCTACAAGTGCGGAATTCGTACCCTTCCAATTTGGATTTGTTCTACTATGTAAATAAATTGCGAATATGGTCCAAGTAATAAATGCCCAAGTTTCCTTAGGATCCCAATTCCAATAGGATCCCCACGCCTCATTAGCCCATACTGCTCCACAAAGAATACCTATGGTTAAAAGGGTAAACCCTAGGCTAATGACACGATAACTCCAAGAATCCAAACGCTCAATTAATTGATATTTGTAATAATTTGGAAATGAAGGAAAAGAGGTGTTTTTTAAAGCACTTCTTTTTACATAGAAATATTCAATCTCACTAAACTCACTAAAGAAAAATGTTTTATTTAAAACATTTTTTTTCTTTTCTAAAAAGAAATTGAAATTCTTTCGAAATTTAATGATTAGAAGAGCGGCGGATAATAAGGATCCGCACAAAAGAGTTGCATAGCTTAGTAACATCATACTGACATGCATCATTAACCACTGAGATTGTAGAGCAGGTACTAGTATTGTGGATTGATGCATTTCAGTTAAAAGACCCGACGTGGCAAAGCCTTGCGTTAAAATAGTACTTGGCGTAGTTATTGTGCTTAAATCATTTTTAGAGTTCTGTATCTTAGGAATCGTATGAAGAATATACAGAGCCCATGAAAGGAAGATCAATGACTCATATAAATTACTTAATGGAAAATGTCCCGAAGAAGCCCAACGAGAAACTAAGAATCCTGTTATAGAGAAAAAAGTAGCTATCATTCCTTTTTCTGACGAATCACGTAATCCCCCAAGTTCACGAACTAATAAGGTTATCAAATGAATTGTAATCACAATTGAAATGGTTGAGAAAGAGATATGAGTTAGTATATGTTCTAAAGTTGCAAATAGCATAAGGAGAAGGTCCCATTACAAAATTGGAAATTTCGAATTGAATCCATTTTCTAATCTATTGTATTCTTTTTCGAGAATGCCGCCACTCGGACTCGAACCGAGATGCTTGAGCACTGCTTCCTAAGAGCAGCGTGTCTACCAATTTCACCATGGCGGCTAACTTTAATTTAAATAATAGGGAAGTTAAAAGAATAATAGTTATTTTCTCGCAAATCGTCGAGATTGGGAGAGTCCATAGAATTTAGGAACATTAGAATCTTCATTAAAATGGACTTCGTTTGGTAGTATCATTGGGGATTTTTTTAACAATAAACTCTTGCTTTGCCCAATAGAAACAAAGCTTGAAAGAGTTGGAACTGTTTTTTCTCAGTTGCAATATAGAACTCATTTTTTTCTAATTAGTTTCTCATTGAAATAAAAAAAAATCTTTCAATCTATCCATTAGAATTTCTATAATTTCATCATTAAATACAAAGAATTTTGGATTTTAGCAAAATTTCTAGAATGAAAGCCTTTATGCTCTTATTAATATGATTTACCAAGCCTAAACCTATTTTTTTGTGGATTTTTGATAAGATAGGTAGAAGTTGTAAGTCCTATTGCAAGAATACTCTACTTTTCATAATAGAATCCTCATAATAAAATATGAGGATTCTATTATGAAAAGTTCGTTGATAGGAAAAGAATACTTAGGACACAGTATACCAAAAACTTTTGTTCTATATATCAGAGGGGTTAGTTCTAAGAATATTGTACCGAGGAATTCGACACATAAAAGTACATTCATTAATTAATCCGAATTATTCATTTTAAATAATTGGAATTTCTTTGGGATAGGTCAATTCAGATTATTCCAAAACCAGATTATTTGTTTGTTTGTTGCCCAGAAAAACCCTTTGGTTTTGGATGCTCGCTACCGCTGGAAAATGATCTTGATTTTGCTAAAGAATAAGATTGTACTATGGAAAAATAAGTCTTTTTCTTCCAAAGATTTTTACGAATACGCTTTTTTGACATCGAAGTACGTTTTTTTGGAACTGCCATTCAAAAAGGAGATTACTTTTTTTCTAGTTGTATGTGAAAGACATCTATTGCCGCAAATCAATCCTTCTTTCTGTTTTTTCTTAGTATTTATACTTTTTCTTAGTATTTATACTTGTATTTATACTTTTTCTTAGTATTTATACTTAGATACTGAACTGAAATTCTGAATTCTTTTTTACTTGATTTTCTCTAATGCGGATAAGACAAGAATTTTTTAGCATATTTTTCATATATATTTTATACTTTGTTTTAATAATATAGAATATATACAAAGGTTTTCTATTTAAATTAAATCAATTTATATATTAAGTATACTCCATATATAGATCTACGGCCTATCCCCCATATAAGATGGGGGGATAAAAGGAAGGGAAAATTCAAATAGTTAATTAAGTTCAGAATGGTATTCCATAATGGAATTCCAATCAAAACAAAAAAAATACTTAGTCTCTTAAATAAGACATTCTAAAACTTAGGTAATTCTAGTCATTAGGATTTCAGTTCTATATGAAGTAAGGAATATTCGATAATTTCCTATAAACATAGGTTTTCATTGGAATTCAATCAATCAGTTACGAAACATGAGAGCTGCTTCATCTTCATTTTAATAGAAAGAAATACAAAAATGAATAGAAAGTAAAATGATTCAATCCTTTTTTGTATTTTAACAAATATCCTTCTTTAGGTAATAACTAGGTAACAAAGTTATTTAATTAACTTTTTGAATTTAACCAAGTAAACCCATTCTTCATTTTTGATTATTTCAATGAGAGAAATTTGGAAAAATGAAGAATTCCAGTATTTTGTCTTATTCTTATTTTTTGGAATTCCTTCAGAAAGAGATAAGAATTGGTTTGGTGAATCGGAAACAATTTTATTTTATAGAAAAATTTCAAGTAAAAATTGCAATTTCTTTTCTTATGGAACATACATATCAATATGCATGGGTAATCCCTCTTCTCCCACTTCCAGTTATTATGTCAATGGGGTTTGGACTTATTCTTATTCCGACAGCAACAAAAAATCTTCGTCGCATATGGGCTTTTCCTTGTGTTTTACTCTTAAGTATAGCTATGGTATTCTCAGTTCACCTATCTATTCAACAAATAAATGGAAGTTCTATCTATCAATATCTATGGTCTTGGACCGTCAATAATGATTTTTCCTTAGAATTTGGATACTTGATCGACCCGCTTACTTCTATTATGTTAATACTAATTACTACTGTAGGAATCCTCGTTCTTATTTATAGTGACGATTATATGTCTCACGATGAAGGATATTTGAGATTTTTTGTTTATATAAGTTTTTTCAATACTTCCATGTTGGGATTGGTTACTAGTTCCAATTTGATACAAATTTATTTTTTTTGGGAACTTGTGGGAATGTGTTCCTATTTATTGATAGGCTTTTGGTTTACACGGCCAATTGCAGCGAGTGCTTGTCAAAAAGCTTTTGTAACTAATCGTGTAGGGGATTTTGGTCTGTTATTAGGAATTTTAGGTTTTTTTTGGATAACAGGTAGTTTAGAGTTTAGGGATTTGTTCAAAATAGCTAATAACTGGATTCCTAATAATGGGATTAATTCCTTACTTACTACTTTGTGTGCTTTTTTATTATTCCTTGGTGCAGTTGCGAAATCTGCACAATTCCCTCTTCACGTATGGTTACCCGATGCTATGGAAGGACCCACTCCCATTTCGGCTCTTATACACGCAGCAACTATGGTTGCTGCGGGGATTTTTCTTCTAGCTCGACTTCTTCCTCTTTTCATATCCCTACCTTTAATAATGAGTTTCATTTCTTTAGTAGGTACAATAACACTCTTCTTAGGAGCTACTTTAGCTCTTGCTCAGAGAGATATTAAAAGAAGCTTAGCCTATTCTACAATGTCTCAATTGGGTTATATGATGTTAGCTCTAGGTATAGGTTCTTATCAAGCTGCTTTATTCCATTTGATCACTCATGCTTATTCGAAAGCTTTATTGTTCTTGGGATCCGGATCCATTATTCATTCAATGGAACCTCTTGTTGGATATTCACCAGATAAAAGTCAGAATATGGTTCTTATGGGTGGTTTAAGAAAATACGTTCCAATTACAAGAACTACTTTTTTATGGGGTACGCTTTCTCTTTGTGGTATTCCACCTCTTGCTTGCTTCTGGTCCAAAGATGAAATCCTTAGTAATAGTTGGTTGTATTCACCCTTTTTTGGAATAATAGCCTCTTTTACTGCAGGATTAACTGCGTTTTATATGTTTCGGATATATTTACTTACTTTTGATGGGTACCTGCGTGTTCATTTTCAAAATTACAGTAGCACTAAAGAGGGTTCGTTGTATTCAATATCCTTATGGGGAAAAAGGATACCCAAAGGAGTGAATAGAGATTTCATTTTATCAACAACGAAGAGTGGAGTTTCTTTTTTTTCACAAAATAGATCCAAAATTCATGGTAATACAAGAAATAGGATAGGGTCCTTTAGTACTTCCTTTGGGGCTAAAAACACTTTTGTCTATCCTCATGAAACGGGAAATACTATGCTATTCCCTCTTTTTATATTACTGCTTTTTACTTTGTTCATTGGATCCATAGGAATCCATTTTGATAATGGAGTAATGGATAATGGAATAGCGGAGTTAACCATATTATCAAAGTGGTTAACTCCCTCAATAAACTTTTTCCAGGAAAGTTCTAATTCTTCCATAAATTCATATGAATTTATCACTAATGCAATTTCTTCTGTAAGTCTAGCTATGTTTGGTCTATCCATAGCATATATCTTCTATGGATCCGCTTATTCCTTTTTTCAGAATTTGGATTTAATAAATTCTCTTGTAAAAGAGGGTCCGAAAAAGTTTTTTTCGGATCAAGTAAAAAAAAAGATATACAGTTGGTCATATAATCGTGGTTATATAGATATTTTCTATACTAGGGTCTTTACCCTGGGTATAAGAGGATTAACTGAACTAACGCAGTTTTTCGATAAGGGTGTCATTGATGGAATTACCAATGGAGTAGGTCTTGCTGGTTTTTGTATAGGAGAAGAAATTAAATATGTAGGGGGAGGGCGAATATCGTCTTATTTATTCTTTTTTTTATGTTATGTATCCGTGTTCTTATTCTTTTTTCTTTCTTAACTTAAGGAATTCCCCCGTCTCCTGCCTAAAGAGCCCCCTTATTCCCCTTCCTATCTTCTTCCCCCATCTCTCCCCCTTTTCTACCATCTCTCTCTTTTTCTATCTCCCTCTTTTTCTATCTCCCTCATTGTATAATAGTTCGGTTTTCCGCGA